ATAGGTTTCTGGAGAGGTGCTCTAATAACGTCTGGGTCTGGGAGAATACTCAAATCTTATTTTTCCTTAATGAACTCTAAATAGGAAGTTTACCAAAAACCCAGTGATCAAGCAGGAAAAATGCAAGCCTGTGAGGAATCAAGTTGCTTTTTAAGGTAGGAGTCTGTATCAAGTAAGCTAGGAAGTACTATTGGAAGAAGCACTATTTCAAATGCGAATGGATGGATTTGATTCGTTTTATTTTATCCAGTCCTAAACTAAGCGTATCCGATAGCAGTGCTTCGCCCTTCGAGTGCTTATGCCTTTTCTGATAATTCTTTCCCTGGGAAGTTTGGTCTAAGGAAGGGGATAAGGGGTCTCTTTCTGTCCATGGTTATCTGGTGAGGCTAACTCGGTATCCTCTTTCCGTGTGAGAAGCTATTTGCAATATATCCTTTCAATTCAAATGAAAGTAAAAAAGACCCCAGCCATTTAGAGTCTTAAGCTAAGCGCATTCTAGGAGGAGGGGAATAAAGCAAGCCAGTTCCTTGTCTTCGTTCTGTCCGGTTGGATGGAGCGGATGTTGAAAGAGCTAGGATACCAATCGGTCAGGGAATCGGCGATTTCCTTTCACGAATAGGAAAGCATAGAAACTCAAGAAAGAGGTCGTAGTCTACCCGAGAGGTGTTAGCGTCCATGCAAGGAAGCAATCCAGGGCTTCAAAGTTCTTTTTTTAGTCACGATAAGAATGAAAGGTAGTTCGCCAGAGATGCTGGCCCTATCTAATCTTATCTAATTCAGGGTCCAGCTCGTGACAATCCCGTTTATTGCGTCGAAACCAACCGGAGGAAAAGAATATTTCTTTATTATTATGATTGATAAGGTAGTGGAAAGTACCCCGTTGTTAGGGTGGGGAATCCAATTGAGAATCGTGGTAGTAGACATAGACGTTCAAGCAAGCCTAACCGATCGGATGGGACTCCCGCAAAATGGACAGTGAATGCTCAATCAAGTCCGATGGTTCCGATAAGGGGTTAGTACGCTATTACTAGGTAGGCTCTATACGGCACAATAATGAATGCGAATTCGCAGGTCGCTCCTAACTCCGCACCAAACCGAAGGAGTTTGACCCAAAGGGGGTTGAACGCGGATTGTTGCTAGCCGCCCTTACTCAACATAGGGCAGCTAGCAGTTCTTGTGTGACGAGTGTTGCTAATTCATAGCCACCAAATCCAGGTAGGACAATTTGACGGGTCCACTTAGAACCCATGCTTTGAAAAAGGCATGTCTCGGTTGGTTTGAAATGGTTTCGAACGTAGTACGAGCCTCCTTTTCTCAATACACTTAGTTAGCACCACAAGCGTCTTGAGCGCGCAGAATCAAATAAAAATTCCTTTCACCCTATTAGGGCGATACGGAAGTGAGCTAGACTGTCTCATGTCAAGGTATATAGTATTGAATGACTAGTAGACTAAAAAAAGGGGTGTTTGCTATGCCGGAAAGATATGCCTACTATGGGGCTTTCAAAAGTATTTTTGTGGTACAACACCACAACCAAAAAAGGGTAGTCGCTTATGATGGTACGATCTGGTACCGGGGATCATAGTGCGTAGCCGGGAAGGAAGTGTTTATGAAGTTCGCAGTGAAAATGTTACTTGTGCCCCTTTCCTTTAGTTGGTGAAAGCTAAGGTGGAAGTTGGTGGGCGTATAAGTGAAAGTGCAATCCAAATCATCATCTGCAATATCCACATCTTAATCAACAGACTAAGCAGCAGGTAAGGGTTTCAATGTTTTTTTTTTCATCTTCATTCGAAAAGGCGAGAGAGAGTAACTAGGTCGAACTCGAAGACGCTCAATGGAAAAGCCATAAACAACCGGCCCCTATCACATAAAGGGCGAACCCACCTGAGAATGCCAAGCCTGGTACTGGTAGGTGATCGGAGTGATATATACGATCAATCAGGTTGAGGAACAACAAGCTATGAGCGGACACCAACAACCGTTACCGTTTTAGGTGGAGAAGACTAGAAAGCAGCATGTACGGGTGTGGGTGGTAGGAAGAGCAAAGTAGTAATCCCCGAGACGATTGGATTTTATTATAGTGAGTGGAAAGGAAAAGGTTCCATTAGCAGACCCCTCCCTTGTGAAGGGAAAAGAATTCATCCTGCGGAGGGCCTTACTATAGATAGGCGCGAGCCGCTTCTCATCTTTGAGGATCGGCATTCTATCTTGATTTTCTCTTCCCGATGAAGGGGACACGACAACATTTGCTTAGGAGATTGGGGACCACACCTCCTTCCAAGACCCACTCACATCCGATTGCGGGAAAAGCCTCTATATCAGTCTTCCTTAAGTGAATAAATGACAATTTAAAAGATTCTGCTCGTGAGCATAATGGTATAAGCCTGCCTGCTGAAGACCGTAACGTAAGTAACTTAGTGCAAAATCAAAAGTGAAGTACCCGCACGTGTGTAGAGATCAACGGAAGACTCCGCGGCAGAACGATCCGACGAAATGTGCCGCATTGGCCCGATAAAAGAGAACAAATAGAGAATGCTTGTGTGCGTGCATGGAGCCCATGAAATACCATGAGAGAACGAAATGTAAGCGATAGAAGGAGAGAAATCCTATTCAGGAATGAAAGGTACGTGCAAGGGTGAATCTTGAGAGGTTGGACAACAACTACGCACGAATTGGATTCGCAATAGCTTGCTTTCTCTTCGGACAAGAAATATCGTATGATAAGAAATCAAGCCAATCTTTCCCCGCCTCGATGTCAATAAAAGAAGGCTTGCCCGAGCTCTGGTAAGAAGGACGTCGTCTCATACATTGCGAAGGGCCTCTCCATCTTCGAATGAGGAGGCCAGCCCAGAACGAAGTAGCAAGCCTAGACCAAAGAGGGATCTTGTACGAATCCATGTTCGAAGGCAAGCAAGGCAGGTGAGAGGACCAAAGGCCTTCGTCAGATGTTAGAGTTGGAAGGCAATCAATGGAAGAACTCCGATGGGAGTAGAAGGGTGATAGCATCGACAAAGAGAGGTCTTTTGGCGTCTTCTCTTATGATATTTGTTTAGAGCGTGATCGGATTCATTATAAAAAGTCTGGTTCTGGTTTAGCTGGCCGCTTCTAAAGTACGGATGGGACGTCCAACTCGAGAGCTTTTCCACTCAATAAAAAAAATGAGTCAATATAGGGCTAAACACGAATAGGCGCCTCTACACGGGAAAGGAAGCTCACGAGAAAGGAATAGGTGGAGGCCACCCGGCAGTACAAAAACGAAATTAGACATTGGGGACAAACTCAATAGTCAAACATTCCAGGAGTCAAAGACTCCAACGGCTAGCATTTCGGCAAACGCTCTTGAACTCCATCTTACTGTCTACGATGTCGTACTGTCGGAGATATTTCTTCATTCGTAGATGTATACGGATATAGTGATTCGGAGGTTACAACATTATTCGTATGTTCTAACACTCCAGCGGGATTCATTGTTTTCTCTTTCTGGGTACATTGGAATTGACTATTTCATTATCTTTTGAATGATAAGAAATCATGTTCAACAAACAAAAATTTATAAATGCGGTTTCAGCTGTAGGTAATTTAGAAGTGTTCGAGCTCGCCCGAAAAATGGAAAATCTGAGTTTGGATGATCAAAATACTAGTACTATTTCATCTATGTGTCACACAAATAAGTATTCAACCACTAGTCAAATTTTGGATAGATTTAAAAAATATAGTATGAATTCGGAATTGACACGCAAATTGATGGATCAAATCAAATTACCCTTATTGGATATACCTAAGACTGTATTGGATTTGACTTCTAATATATCTAATTATCAATTTACCTTAGGTTTTAGATTTATGCCTGGACAAAGTGAGTATGTACAAAATCATCTGAAAATGCCTGAGACTTTAGAAGGTTTAAAAGGTTTAAGAAATAAACTAGGACTATCTTTAGCAAAAGACTCTCTAAATCATCGAGGTATCCTCCAGTTTCATGGTTTATCAGAAATACATGCAAAAGGCTCTATGCTGATGAATCGTGTTTTGGTTGAAGCTATCACTTATCATAATGGATTTTATGGACGTTTCATAGTATTGGCCCAAATAGGCATAGGTTTGACCGTATGGTATGCGTTTACACCCGGAGATGGATTGAACATTCCTATTGAAGCACAAACACCCTTATTCTCACCAATAGATAATTATGAACCCTTCTTTTACAATCCTGATGTTTATGTTCACCCAGGATTTGACAAGATGAAATTGATGATCAACCAAGATAATGCTATAGAAGCACTGTCCACTGTATATACTGGTGAGTTACCATTTGTTGATATCAAAATACCAGCTCATGATAGTCACGCAAACCTGATGGTTGGTATAGCATTCAGTTTGGTAGTAGTGGTCTTACTTTCTGTAGGTATTTCTCCAATAGCAGAATAAAATGATGAAAATGATGAAACAAAGGCAAAGGATACTACTACCTGCTTATAGGCTGACGTTGATCACTCGATTTTCTTGTTCTGCTGAATGTTCACTGAAGCAATTCTCTGTTGATATTGACATGATTTATAAATATAGTAGATTCTCGTATTGCATTACTAAGGAAAAATATGCAATTATGAAACAAAAAATCAGTTTAGGTACATACATTCTATCACCACTTAGTGTAGATATAGTTCAAAATGAGGATAGACATCATTATCAACTTTATACAAATATTGTGTATCCTGATTATATGCTTGTGGGTCCTTCTAGTTTAGGATCACAAGAATTTTGGTTTGTGGTTCATCCATCAAGCCTGGAGGATATATTGGTATTGATGGGGTTATCCCGTATGTTATTACGCTTTACATTTGGCTTTTTGCCTGATGGTGTTTATTACCAAATTGGGGAGCTTCTGTATGATTCCTTTCTCAAAAGTCTTTCTCAAATGGGTAGTGTGAATAGATTATTCAAAATCGACTTAGCTTCCTCATTCAATCATATCCCAAAAAGTATGGTCTTAAAAAAGGTCAAGCAATTCGTTGGGGATAATCAAGTAGTACAGTTCATTTCCTCTTTTATGGATCTACCTATCTATGATAATTATCATGAGGAATTGGAATGGTCTCCAATACTGAAAAGAGATAGTATACCACCAGCGGGAGAAATCTCTAGGATTTTATTCAATATTGTCTTAGTGGACCTATTCGACAGAGAGTTTGCTAAAAGGTTTCCTGGAGTGACCTTTCATAGATGTATAGATGAAGTTTTTATTTCAACCCGAGATGAGGTATTTACAGATGAGTTAGGATTAGCATTTTTGAGTTATGCTGGTCTGGTTGGTCGAATTCAGTCTATTTGCCCTGGTCAAAAAGAGTATTTGAGTGTATTCAATAGAAAGTGTTTGAGTGTATTCAATAAGAAGATGTTAGTTTACCTAGACATGGATGGAAATGTGAAGTTGTGCAAGCCTGAGGAAGCAAATAAGCAAATAGGTAAATGATATAGCAAGTCACCACGCAGAGTATGTATATTAAGAACCTAACGGACCCTATACAAAGAGAATACGATCAAATGTGTACATTGTTTTATCGTATTCGTCTTCACTTATATACGTAGTTGGGCCTGGCCATAAACAAGATATAGCAGGCTAAAGGCCCATCTTCTTAGTTTAGTTCTCTCTTTTCAAGTCAAGAATGTGCCAACCGAGGCCATTGAATTCGCTGCAGTGCAGATATCATCATATAATAATAAGTTATTCTTTTTACTGAATCAGCTACTAATCACATGTTTGGAATCGATCTAGCTGATTATCCGGTCGTTTAGTAAGCCCGAAAGCAAGAGAAAGAAGGTTTCCTTTACCACGGGAACTGCAGTAGCGGAACTAGCACGACGAACAATGCTCGACACTCTGTCAAGCGAGCCCCTCTCATTATCTATTTCGAGGCCGGGTTTACTTGTTTATATGTCTACTCTCTTATCTTACTCCGGAAAATTCCCCTGGAGTATACAAACTTCATTTTTATGAAGCTAGTTTCCGTGCTGAAACTGGTGTTGTGGTCAGAAGGGATTTTTTATTTGTTTATATAGGATCTGCTGCTCCAACTGTATCTACTTGTGATGTACCTGGGGTTTGTTTGGCCTCTTCCGTAACCCTTGCCGCTGATGGTTATGGGTAAACCACAGTAAAGCAGAAAGGATAGCCTCTCAGAGAACGTTTTCGTCGCCGTCCTAGCCGAGAGAGAAGTCTATAAAGCCGCTATGGTCTGGGCTCTCACTCACGTCGTCCATCCCGGGGACTCCATTACGCTTCTCGCCCTATTAGCCGGCGGCAACCGTGGTAATTCATTCATTTAAGCCAGTCCCGTGCTCATCCGCATTTCACAAGCAATTGATGAGTGTCCCCTGCTCCTCTCCCTATTGGGAGAGCTGCTACGCTCCTTGGACTTATGTTCTGTTTATTGATATTTTCCTGCTTGTGAATCCCCTTTAATGAAATAGATCGGTCTTCCCGCTTAATCAGTACAAGATTCCTCGCTTCTTCCTCAAGGATGGATTCTATAGCTGGTCAAGACAAGACTTCTGCTACGAGCTGATTAGTTTATTTACTATTATAGATAAGATAGAACGGGCAGAGCCCCAAGAAATGGGCGAAGAGCTGGATAGAATAGCGGATTCTCTGCCAAGGAGCCGAGTGAAACAAGTGAATCCGGAAGGAAAGGGACTTATTTCCTCCCGACGTGCATGCTCAGTGAGCATTTTATTGTCTATCCCCGAGTCAGTCAAAGATGTCTGGTGATAGAGCCCTTCTTTCTTAGTCAGATTCTTTCCTTACTTGAAACCAAAGCAACTCTTTCACCTCTCCACGGACACTGTCACTAAACCATAGCTACTTTCATCATCGATCTAGTGGCATTCTGTCTTTCATTCCCTCCACCTCTACTCTTATACGAGGAGGCTAACTAGGTGAAGAACTCAAGACGGTATATCATGAGGAGTCAAGATGGCTCTGTCGAAAGAAATCTGGCATAGTTGAGGGGGAGACAAGAGTGGCGCAGCGGTTCGGAATCGTAGAAGGAAGACTCTATCCCGCCGCGGTCAAATACCCGGCAATCTCCAAAATGTTAGCTGGTACTTCACCTCATAAGAAAAGTATGAGGCTGATTGACGTAGAATAAGAGTGATAGGCTTCTAGAGAAGGCAACTCCTTGAAAGCAAGAAGGACTTTATCACCTGGGATAGCTTGAATTTAGCTAGTTCTATTTTCACTAATCCGAATCTGTGTTCTGAGTTGATAACTGCCCTCTGTCTTCTTCCTTTTTGAGAGGCGTGTATGCTAGCTTATAATAAAGAAGCTGCTGGGATCCATTTACCTGCCTGCCTTCTTATCCTTTGCTTGCCTGTATAGTCGGAGATAGCCCTTTGTCAGGAATTTCGGGATGCTTAAGAGAATGCTGCTGCTGCTTCTGAGTTATGACTTCAATCTAGATGCGACTGAAAGGGCAAAAGCGGATTCAATAGCTGCCTAAGAGCTTCTTCTTGCAAAGAGCCTTTTCGCTATCTAAGGTTAGGTGGGAAGTCAGGTAAACGATAAGAAGCAAGAAAAAACTAAAAGGCCATCTCTTCTCTTCCTTTAAATGAAAGAGTGAATTGCCCATCGAGATGATAAACTATCTGTTGAGGAGTTGGCTTGGCTAGACATTAATGGTATCGTCAACAATCGGGCTAAGCCCATTCAGTGTGAGCTTTAGAGAACTGCTAGTCCTCATCGGCTGAGAATGCCCGGAAAGTTTATAATAAGCGCACCCGCCTTTATTCCGGAATCGTACTAAGAGCGAATTCATCCACATATGGAATTGTTCCCCTATAATCTAAAGAAAGCTGGAGACTTGTCCATTAAGCGCCTCCAAATAGGGTCTTTCATCCGACGACGTAGAAGCAGTTCTTTCTCCCTCATAGAGGAAATAAGTAAGGTGGTATGTGGTGGTATACTCTATTTATCCGCTTATTGGAACTCTGTCTAATGACCTATGCATTTTGTTATCATTTCCAGATTGACCTTCACTTCTCTATTTACTATCCCCTGAATTGCTCTTCCCTCCAGTAGATATTTTTGGTCTTAGCCAGCCTTTTACAGATAGATCTTGCTAGCCGAGGATGTTCCAAGACCCTCTGCCACTGAATGAGATAAACTCTAAGGAGTATATCAAATAAACTATTCATCGTTTGGTTGAAGAAACCTTGGATAGGACCTGCCTGGTTCCGCACCTCTGGAGGTTTTCAAAGTAGCGGACTTAGCAGTCCCTACCCGAGTCAAGCTTCATCCTTGCCACCTTTCTTGAAGACCTTCCAACACGATGACCTCAGCTTCATGGTTGTAGCTGGTAGACCCGGACTAAGTTATAAATATTCCCGGAAGGGAAAAGGCATAGAAAGCATGCGGCTAAACTATCAACGATAGTTGGCTACACCTACATCGTCGGAAGATGAATCAATTTCACAACGGGGGCGCATCAACCTTCTTGGTGGAAAACCACGTCCTATTCCTATTGACGAGCTCCAATATACTGATTTTATTCGGGATTCAAGAGTCACTCAATCTATCCATGGAGAATCGACGACCTCAATGGAAGAAGTCGTTTTGGCAAAATATGTTACGGCCGCTAACACTTATGTTTAAGCTGGACGTCATCCTATAGGCCTTCAAGAGAACAGTAGGGCAGAGTGTGGCAGTAGAATGGGCGGTGTTGCTCTTTATAGACAGCTTTTAGGAAGCCGCTCTCGGCCTTATAGGGCGCCCTTCTTTAGCTAGTTCGACCTCTGGAGACATATTTGCGTAAGAGAACACAGGCATGAATGGTGGAAGACGAATGGGACAGTTTAGCGGCGGGTTTAGACGGGGGCGTAGAGGATCAATTCTTTGTTGGTGATTCGTCCCCTGTTCATCTCCTATACTTGATCTTATAGATCTAATTCCCTTCAAGTGAATATTATCGTAAGTGATCACAGAAAGTCGAAGGGCGGTTCAAGTAGTGAATGGCTTAGTCTCGCTTTTCCTTATCTGGGCACACTTCGATCTATAACTTCATATCATGTACAATGTACAGGTGCTCCAGCAAAGGATAACGCCAGCATCGGTGCAATTACTCATATTTTGGTTGAAATAACCAGGCTGCAACAAATTTTGAAGGAAAATTGAGCCCCCGGTTAGAGCGCTTTACCTATCATTTCTTAGAAGAGGGTCCGAAGGAGGCTCAATCTTTCACTATTCAGGAGTAAGGGAAATCAAATGCGATCTAAGCAAGACGCCCTGGAATTCCATTCTGTAGGGAAGGAGGACCTATTGAATAAGTCTCCAATCAATCGTAGGCGGGTGAGCGAATTTCTTTCTTTTTTGACTTTAGCCGATCTGATTGTGACTTGGATTAGTTTTCTATCGAATTTCCATTTGGGCTCATTGGACTCTTCTATCTAAGCTTGAGCCCGAAGCGAGTGAAACTCGTCCTTCATTTCATACCTCAGTCCGGTGCCTATGGGTTCTAGCCCCATGACCCTTCGATTGAAAGAAAGATCTCCGCTCTCCTTCTTTCGAAGTTGTAAACTGGTCGAGTCAGCTTCGTTGCTATTAGTAGTCTCAAAGTCAATAAGGTATTCAATATCGACGAAATTCGATTAGGGGAAAAAGGCCCTTTCTAGAGGTTGTCAATCTACGAATTAGTGATCCAACTGGGCATCTTACATATGAATTCGTGCTCCAAGTATGGGCTCTTGCCCTGTCTCCATAAAATAAAGGAAGAAGAAGCCAAGACTAAGAGCTTGCTGTCAGCTTCTAGTCTCTATTCCTATCCGAGTCCCTCTTTCAGGGATAACCTACCTATTCCATGGTACCCACCTCCAAACAACTCCTAATTCCCCTAAGTCAATCTGTCAATCTTGAGACAATTCTCGCCTAACTAAGTGTACTTTTTAGCCTTTCAAAAAGGGAATTCGACCGAGAGCACCTTCTACTGCATCCAGTACTGGATAGGATGACACCCAACATACCAGAAACGGATGATCTGATTCCATTCAATTGGCTTAGATTCAATAGCAGTTGATTTTGGGCAGGAATCTGCAGGTACTTTCTCTAATGTGATATAGTTGTAAGTTCTTCCAGCTTGCTTGAAAACTCCGTGATTCAGACGTACCCAAGGGCTTGCCCGAAGGAGCCGCTTCTTGTAGCTGAGCACTCAACAAGGGAAGGCAGTAAAGCACAGAAGACAATACAGACAACATTCTGACTTCAAGCAAATACTCATCTGCAGCCTCTTAGTTGCATGCAGTAATTTATCAAAGTGAACCGAAAAATAGTTGCACTAATACGATTGTCACCTTTATTCTTCTTCAACATCGCCAATCCCTAAAACGGACTATGTAATGTACTTTATCTGCTGGGTTACGGGCGGGCATTTTACCACCAAGGCATCTCTTCCTTCGCTAAGGCATTACATGCCAACGAACTTGGCTGACACTCTTTTCATGCCCAAGTCTTACTGAGCCCTCATACCGAAAAAGCAACCTTATCGATAAGCCCGACGCATAGCAGCTCTGTGCGTATGCAAGCATCGACCCCGCATAGCATCATCCGACAATTTAGGCAACCCGATGTTCCGACAAGGCTGAACAAGAGTAATAGCAAGAGCAAACAAGAGAGAAGAGCTGATTTCATTCTAACCAGGGATGGGAAAGCTGGTATGAACTCAAAAAGAATTGAATCCGGATCCGGAGGTGACTTCGCTACACTTCCTTCTATAAGGAAATCCCCAGTCGACTACTTACTTTCTCGTGACCCTAACAGGATTTTATTTGAAGCTGCCGATCGAGGAAAGGCTTAGAATCAATGCTTTGACCGGGAATGCCCCTTTTCTCTCATAGCCCTGCCCTAGTGGGAATCTCAGATGTGAAAAAAGGCTAAAGCCCTTTGCTACTGCTTTCAGGTATTCACTTATCAATGTTGCAGTTGATGCCGGAATAAGAGAACTTTATCTTCCAGGTATTCACTCATCCCCTCTCAGTGGCAAGAGTGAGTAGATAGCAGAAGTGATTTCATTACTCATTCCTGGGATATTAGTGAAGCTCCCCCATTAGGGGTGTTCTCACCTGTGCTATCAATAAGATCGGAGATCTGTTGTCGGGAAAAGGGACCTAGCTAGATTCTCAAGCCACCCGCAACGGCCTTAGTCCTCCCAGTTTATCACTTCCCTCCGGTGCGGTAGATACTTCAGAGAGAGGGAGGGGAAAGCGGGGAACTCAACCAAGGAAAGGAGATTACTAAAAAGGCTCTACTACGTAGTTATAGTTAGGGTTTGGAAAAGTGTGATCCAGATCGATGTAATTGACTTTCGCAAAGGTTAGCTCACTAGAATAAGGTGCTGTGGCATCTCTATCAGCTGCTTATTCCTACTAATTAGAAGTGGGTGTTCTTCGAAGCTTAGACGAGTTGAATGGAAGACAAACTGTCACACCATTCTGAGGAAGGTTCGACTGTGAAAAGAGAGAAGCTTATGTAGAGGTATTCCATTCCCCTCAAACTATTGTTTTCTCAGGATCAGGGTAGTGAATTGGCACCGGCTGTTAGAACAGCTGGCGACCATGCAAGGAAAGTCTAAGTGAAGTAGTCCATCCAGTCCGGGGGAAAAGTGAATTCAATAAATCAGTAAGATAATTAGATGGCATAGGATTGTAATTATTGTGATAGTATAAGGGTGTAAAGTCTTGTATATCTTGAATAGGCGGCTTAATCAGATTTAGACTAATCAATTCATTAATTATTTTCAGTGGAGAACCCATATTAATAAAGACCTTGGTATATATATCAGGTACAATTCTTACGTAAGGCGGAGTAGTTATAAAATGATCATGTACGGGTGCACCTTGTCTCAATAATGATTCCACTCCATACGATGAGACTTATTTTGACTGAACTCTGTCTCTGGACTAGCCTAAAATCTTATTTCATCTCCCAATCACATACATAGATATAAAGATATAATAAGAGAAAGCATACATCTTTAATAAGTTGGCTACGATTAGTCACTTCGGAAGCCATTAACCAAAGCACCGGCTTTTGACTGCCCTTCTAAGGGAAGGTAGCAGGTCTCTTGGTAAACCCCTTGTCTCTTTCTGGTAATGGTAATAGTTGAATCCTTTCTAATGCCCAAGCTCTTTCTGTTGTAAGTGAAGAGAAGACGCTATAGGTCTTTGTTGGTGTGTAGAGTAGACGGTGTTTGAAAGAACCCTTTTTTGCCGAGCAAACTCTAAATTGCATAAGAAAGGTAGGTCGGCGTAGAGAAATGCTTGATCACGCATTTACTGGCTATTCAAATTCAAATATTATTCGTGCTGCTGGTAGTTTTGAAGGGCTTTGTCTTTCGATGTAGTTCCTTTGCTTGGGCTTCTTCACGTGACGGAAAAAAGTAGGTTCATAATGAGAAAGGGATTTGCTCAAGCTGTTTCCATTGTGGTCGGTTCTACTGCTATTACCACTGCTGCTGCACCCTTATCCCAACCAAGCCGCAGAAAGCTGGAGATTTGGACCTTGGTGTTCGAGTGTTTGAAGCGGCAGCAGAAGAATCTTATCAAAATGGATGGACTAGTTAGGGGAGTCATTGCACAAAGATTCTATACCATTTTCTATATATAGTATAATTCTTATATATATCGTATAATTCTTATATGATTCTATACAAAAAAATAGAGAGAGCCATAAGACCAGATGCCAACAACTTATGACACTCAATAGGACTCAAGCCTCCATATATATCCATCCTAGAGCTCCTACAAACCTCTCCTAAGACCAGGAAGAAGTTCTTTTCTTGGCCGATGCCCAGATACCTGTAGAAAGCACACCCCTACTTACCTAGAGAATGTGGTAGGAATTCTCACTGCACCGATGGCCATATCCTTCTCAAATGATGACCTACCCAATGGTAAGCTATCTCCCCATATCAGAGCCCTGAACTGAACTCTTCTTATCGGCAATCGTTCTATCTCTCGAGTTCAAAAACCCTCAACATCTGCCTATTTAGGGTTGTGGAGAGCCCACTTGATCTTTTTGTGGCTTTGCCGAAGTTATTGCTTTTTTAGTAAGGTAGGCCTAATACGAATTGAAGTATGTTGATAGCGCCAGTGAATGTGAATAGAATAATAGTAGCATGCATCCCTCCTAATTGTCAAGGTTTTCGATATATCTTGTCTAGTAAGGCAGGCAGGTACCTAAGAGCCGGATCAAAGACCAATAGCAAGGAAATGCAACCTGAGGGGTACTTTGTGGAGATTTAGCCTGCGCAAGTTCGTTTACTCACAAAGTCTTGGTTCAAAATAGGACCGATTTGGGTATGAGGCACCTCGAAAAGGCGTGAAACCTACGAATTTTTCCCAGAGGTCTCAGAGAGTAAAAATCATAGTGAGTGGCCGAGGTTCAAATGGGTATTCGAATTGATGCAATTCCTTCTAGCCCTGAATCTGTTCATGCTAAGATCGGGAAGGACGCATCTAACAGCTACTTAGAGATGGCAAGGCAAAGGTAATCAGGGCTATTGGCCTACTCGAGACATTGAATAGTGTCTCAAGCAGCAGGCGCATTCGAGAACATCTGTGCGGGGATATCTAAACTATTGGATTCACCTCAGAGAAAGCACTTTACTGTTTGACCCGTATCCGAGGGTCACTTCTCTTAAGACAGGCCTTGGATCGCGAAGACCCGAACCGCTCCGTGGGCTGCTCCTTCTTCCTTGATAGAATAGCAAGGAACCCAGAGTCTGTGGGAGGCTTATTACTTAAACTAGTCCCCATGTTCCTCAAACGGATCTCTTAGTTGTTGAGAAGGTTGCCCAAAAGCGGTATATAAGGATATAAGGCGTACCAGTCAATAAACCAGATATAAAGATGAAAGATGGCTACTTTCGCTTCACTACGTATCTAATCTCCTAAGCTTTTGGTGCTGCTAGAAAGCGTTCAACCGGCCAGATCTACTGAATCAACAGAAAGATACGTAGGTTTTAGAAAGGAAGACTCACTAACTGATAAACTCATTTCTAAGTTCGAGGTCGACTAGATCGAGATCTTCGATCAACATCCTTACTATCCATGGTAATACCCAACATGGGACCCCCTTATACTTAGATAAGAACGACTATCTAATTCATGATGCCAATAAACCTTAGGTGCCCGTACGTACTACCCGTCATACCCTTTCACGACAGATACCGTTAGAGCGAGCGGTAGATCGAAGATAAAATATTAGACTAGAAGCGAAATACATAGTGAAACTCATTTCCCTCTCCCGTTGGTCGAGTCACTTCGTACCTCTGGTGGTGCTTCCACGGGTTAAGGAGATATTAAATATCTTCCAGCAGTGAGTGTCCCGCATTGCCTTCCCGACTTAGCCTTCTTGGGCCCTTTTCATGATGGGTTTTCGGCAGTTTCCTCCAATCCTCACCCCGTTCCCTGATGGTTGGCCTACGAACTGCTTGAGTTTGTGGACTTATAGTCTGACATCCACTGCTTGGTGTCTCAGGTCGATGTTGCTGGCCTTAGGTGGGCTTAACCCCTCTTTCTCCTCTGAAAGGTACGATTTTCATTTCTCGGTGCAGTTTAAAATAGAAATCTAAGCCAAACTAATAATAACTAATAATAGATGTAGATGCGCGTCCTTTTTAATGAAAAAGCAAAGACTTCCTGGCGAGACCCTTTCCCGCCAATACTCGAAGGGTGCTTTCTCCTCAATATAGTCTATGAGAATATGAGAACGTTTTTCTGACCAACTCTCATGGCTTTAGGAGGGGGCGGGCCCCTAAGCTAGCTCCCGCCTTCTTCCGGATTTGCTCCTAAATTCCAGCTATGATCGACCTTTCGAATGAATGAAGTTAGAAGCTAAGGGAGTGAAAGCCTTCTTTCGAAACCAAGTCGTAGTGACGAAAGGTACGAAGAGGTACGTAGTCTCTACGCTTCGTTGAACATAGTGAAACTCATTCAGAGGTACGAAGTCGCTCGACCAATTCGTTGAACATAGTGAAACTCATTCGGACCGCGTTCGTCTTAGAGCACCAGTCAAGCTCATCACTAGGTAACGAATGAGTCGAAACAGATGGTGATCAGAGGTGGACAGCTGGTGGAGCAAGGGCTGAGGCTTTAGTGTTTCAAATCCATTAAGCAGAATCTAGGGCTGCCACCCTTTGATCGTGCATCTTCCTTACTGCCTTCTTGGGGCATTCTCTCACAGGCTGCATAGAGTCTTTGAATAAAATGACTCTCTCTGCAAATATCTATACCTGTTCTGTAAGCCATAAGGAGAAAGTCTTCTTCAACGAGCCCTTCATCCCAAGTTATGAGGTAAGGATCTCCTTCTTGCTATGGAGGAGCAACCCACATGTGTTAGAGATTCCTAAGCAATAAGAATTCTATCTACCGGACCTTCCACTCCTTCTTGAGAGAGCAAGGCTTCAACTCCCACTCCCTATTGATGAAATTTTTATCTTGGGTGCTTGCCAACCAGCTGGATTAAGGGATTCACGCACAGGCTCTCTTCCCCTCCCTTGCTCCCGAATACGATTTAAGGATCCACCTTTGGTACCGATTAGATGGTACATATTAGAGAGATAAGAACAAGCTTGGCAGCCTTGGTGCGCTCCCCAGTTATATTCCTGTGGATGATAGCAAGCAAGGAAGAGCGAAGCTCTTCTCCCTTTCTTCAGTTGGTTCGGGACGCATTACGATAGCTAGGCCGGGTGGGATTATCTATCGGATGGTTATTCATCAAGTGGATCCTTTGCCCCTGACCTATGAAGTTCGTTTCACTTTCACTTAGAGTTGATAAACGAAATGAGTTACACTCATTTGAAACGGCGACTACGTACCTTGAAGTCGAGTCACTTCGTACCTCTTTGACTTAGGAGTTCCAGCGGCCAATTATGCGACAATATAGGCTGAGCGAGAATAGCATAAGTGTGTTATTAGCATTTGAAAGAACAAGGTTTGGCAAGTCAACGAGGAATTTCTTACAGTAAGATAGAAAGCAGGCTAGTCTCCGAAAATGCCCCGGACCGTGTCGTTTGGAACAAGTAAGATTTCTCAGGGTAGAAGGCCTTTCCTTGAAAGCGAGAAGGACTCCGCTTACTCACCAGGTTGACAGCGGCGGCGCGGCTACCCGAAATAAAAAATTGCTATACAAAAATGAAAATTTCGTATTCTAGTTGCAGACAATAAAGTAGCTGTGACGTGAACTGCGCTGTGCTCATCAAAGTGTTGGCTGCACCGAAATCCCATTCCCTTTTCCTTTGTGAGGAAAGCCCTCACCTTCTCTCTTCCAACCAGAATGCTTTTAGGCGTTCTGGTTTTGCTTATGCACACCGGGCTGCTTAGTCGGAATAGGCAAGCGGTGTGCTAGAGGAATACATAGATAAATTCGAGATGAAACGTCAGTTTGCAATTTACCAATATGGTTCGCAGTTTGATCCAACCGCTCCCACTCGTTATTCACCCAGCGATTGGCTTGAGTTTTCCTTTTCGGAATCCTCGCCATCAGAAATAAGTACTTCTATAGGGGCCCCACAGGTAGGCACTAGTAGTTCCGCTTCTGAGTCCGATGCATCATTCACTGAGCCGTGAAGATCTTTTGAAAAAGATTGCTAGTGAACTACAGCATCGGATGAATGACACTTCCTGACGGTATCGATTTGAATTATTTTATCCATTACAACTTGCTTGGCGAAGAAGAGGTGGGGGCGCTAGACCCCTCTATTCTAGCCGAAGTTCTCACTGATTTACAACTTCCCAGTCCAATTATAAGTTGGTACTGGGAGGAAGCCTTCAACTCCATACTTTTATTGCACGGTTGGATTTTATAACGTACAGCCAGTAATTGTCAATTTCGGATAAGTTTCAAGTTATAACATAGCCCGACGTCAAGGTGAGACGCCCAGTCCAGCTCTTTAAGAAAGAAGGTTCGTCCTAGCTTAGTCGAAGTCTAAGGCAAAACCAGAATCCCAACAGTGCTAAGCTAGTAGGATTTCCTCTTGGAAAGAAAAGACTAGATAAGCTATCCAATCAGTAGACAGGCTGGTAACTCTACGAGGTACGCAGTAACTCGACTGTAGGGATCCCGTAGAAAGCCTTCTCCTAGAATATAGAATCATTGAACGGAGGATAACAGCCGAGAAGGATATGAAAGACTACGGTTCAAAGCTTCCGAAGGAACTAGCTAGAGCGGGATCTGCTGAACCTGAGGGAATAAGGAAAGAAGCAAGCTTGGGTGCTTTATTTCTTTTTGCTTGTAGCATGATATGTAGGCTGAACACAAACCCAATCGAAGTGAAACTCTCCTTTCCTTACTTGTTCCAAGTAAGAGAATTGGCATTACCTTCGAAAGGTAGGAGCTAAAATCCGGCTCGGTTAGGGGGGAAAGAGCTGTGCACAAAGGCTCACCGGCGATCATACCATTGAATAGGTTTCCATGACCCGTACATAAATCGGGGCAGGGACAGGCTCCTCG